TTGGCACAGACAATACGACCGGTTGCTTCTCGCGGATTTTCATAACCCTGCTGCGCAAAAATGGGATATGCATTTGAAATGGGTGCTCGAATTATTATATATATCATGATCGATATGGAAATGGATCGAGTAATCTCTTCCTTTATCCAAGAAAAAGCATTTCTAGTTTGCATGGTCTAATCCTTGATCCTGAAAATTTCTACAATAAGATTGAGTAGGTCACTCACATAGTTCCCTATCCAAGATGAAGAATCCCCTTTTTGATTTAAAGGGGAGTTAAAAAGAAGGGAAAAGTTATCTTTTTTTAGCTAAAATTAGCTAAAAAAAGATAAATTCAAATTAGATAAGTGGATCGTTTTTTGAGTCAGTCATTCATTGAATGATAAATCACTACAAGTGATGGAGATACGCGATTTAAATAACGGAAAATCCAATATTTTAAAATTGTATCTAAAATAACTGGAAAAGTGGAAACAAGACCAGATATAATTTGATCATTTTGAGCAAATCCAAAATCTTTATAGACGAAACCAATCATTAGTTCCCAACCATGGGTTGAATGGAATCCTATACATAAATCAGTTAATAGAAGAATAGAAAAAGCTTTTATTGTGTCACTTAAATTATAGATAAATTCTCGAACGCAAGAGTTAATAAGAACAAGTTCTTGATTACCAAAAATAGAATAACCGCTCAGAATAAAGAAACAGATTATATTGGTAGAGAAGTGCAAAATCGTATTCATATGATCTTCGTTATGCGTTTTGATTAACTGGATTGTTTCTTTATAGATTCCAGTACGAAGATTTTTTAGATGTGTTTCCGGACATTCCTTTAACATTTCATCTAACAAAAACAGTTCCTCAAATTCAATAAATTTTTTTAGAATACTCTTTTCTTGACTATCATGCAAGAAAATTTCGGATTGCCTAATATTCCCCCAATTGATAAACCAAGATTCGAGACTTTTCTTAAATGTGAAAGAGATACACCAGGGCAAAAAGACTATAGATGTAAGATATAGAAGGGGAATAAATGTTTTCTTTTTTGTCATTTTTCCTCTTTAATGAACTCAATTTCATCTCATTCCTCAACTCTATATGATAATAATCTTTCTATCAAGAATAAGTCTATTACAAGTCATAGAACTTCTATATATAAATATATAGTCTATTCGCTCATTTTTTTTTTCAAAATATTTCAATCAGTAAATAAATAGGACAATTCTGAAACTTTTTGTACAATTTCTAGTTAATTCCAATTCTTACAAGTACAAGGGGAAAACAGGTACGTCCAAAAACCTAGATATTTCGAAAGCTTTAGATGCAATCTCTATTGGAAACAAATCATCTTCAAGCCGAGTCAAAGGAATAATCCCATTGTTTTCGGTTTCCAGATAAAGGATCTCATACCTAAGGGTACGATTAAAAAAATCCGTTTTCTTATGAGTTGCTATTCTGAGGGATAGGATCTCTTTCATAGGTATTTCGAGAGTAATATCATTGGGAAATCCCCAACGAACAAACTCTACTTTTTTCTCTTTTTTATCGAACATATCATAACCACCACCTACATCCCAAAAAATAATGCACCACAAATATAAACTACAAAAGAGACCCCCGATTCCATATAAACCCATCGTGGCGCCTTGTGGAATAAATGGCAAATAAAAAAATTCCGGAAGAAATGGAAAATCGTTAAGAATTTCCTCGGAGAAAACTATAAAACCCATACCAAGATAACTGAAAAGACCAACCGAGAACCATGCTAATGAGCCTAAAAGACTGATCAAGCCCCAAAAGTAATAGCATGGTTCTCGAGAAGGCCCTGATATATAAAAAATGAGTAGCTCTTTGAACCGGAGAACTGGATTTTTCATAATTTTCTAGCTCCTTTTTGATTCAAATTAAACATTAAAAAACCTCCCGTTTTTTAATAAATTTTTACAAATTTTATTTTGACTTTGTTGCGAAAATAATTTGGGACTATTTTAATGTAAATTTTTTAGATGAATTTATCGAATTGCTTCCAGATCAAAAAATATATGAGATTAGTTCGTACTAACCATATCTAAAAAATCTTCTTTTTTTGAACATGAAGAAATAAAGAAGCCATTGCAATTGCCGGAAATACTAAACCCACTAAAGGAATAAAAATGGAAGGAGGGGTTACCATAAAATTTGTACCTCTATTTACAATTTGTACCTTATATATATAGATTATTGTTATTTTTTATTCTTATTTATTTTATTTGGATCGTCTATAATCACTAGAATTCCGATATATTTATACTAAGTATATAGGAATTCTAGTGATTATAGCTAAGTCTACATATATATAATTAACTATATATGTATATGTAGACTCTATATGTAGAACAAAATAAATTAATTGATTTAACCTTCTATTTCAAAAAGAAACAAACATATGTATGAAAATAGACCCTTTGACTTTTTTATTCTTAGTATTTTTTATTCTTTTATTACTTTGTTTTCATTTTTAGTCAAAGAAAAGAAATTATGGAATTGAAATAACTCACTCAGAACTCCCTTTAAAAGATTACGCGGTACGATTGAATCAAATAAGCCTTTGTGAAATAAATATTCAGCCGCTTGCGAACCTTCGGGTACTGCCTTATTCAATGTTTGTTCAATTACTCTTTTACCAGCAAATGCAATATAAGCATTTGGTTCGGCAATAATGATATCCCCCAACATGCCAAAACTAGCTGTTACCCCACCTGTAGTAGGAGATGTAAGGATTGATACATAGAATAACTTTTTATTTGTTTGATAATCATATAAAGCAGAAGAGATTTTAGCCATTTGCATCAAGCTCAAACTTCCTTCTTGCATACGTGCTCCTCCAGACGCACATACCAGAATAATAGGTAAAAGTTGATTGGTAGCATATTCTACCAAACGGGTGATTTTCTCACCTACTGCGGATCCCATACTACCCCCCATAAACTGAAAATCCATAATTCCAATTGCTACAGGAATACCATTTAGTTGACCTGTACCTGTTTGAACAGCCTCAGTTAATCCTGTTTTTATTTGATAAGAATCAATACGATCTTTATAAGGTTCCTCTTCTGAATGAAATTCAATGGGATCCAGAGAAATCATGTCTTCATCCATAGGATTCCAAGTACCAGGATCAATCGAAAGTTCGATTCTATCGGAACTGCTCATTTTCAAATGATATCCGCAGTGTTCACAAATATTCATTTTTGATTTAAAAAATTTTTTATAATTTAACCCATAACAATTTTCACATTCAATCCATAAATGCTTATATTTTTGAGTTTCATCGAAATTATTAGAACTTTCTCCAATAGTCGAATTATGATCATTTGTATCATTCGTGCTAGTTATTATACTAGAACTAGAATTCTCGCTTTCACTAGAATTTCTGCCCTTACCAAAAATGTAACGATAAAAATAACTGTCATTGTATTTGTCACTATCACCTAAACGGAAACTCTCAATACAGATTTGATAATAAAGATAACTATCAATGCAACTATTAATGTTATTATTCCAACTATATTTCGTATCATCCATGTAATGATCGTCATCACTCTTAGAAACATTTTTCATATAGCTAGAAAAAAAACTTTCCTGTTCACTTAGGAAAGGCTGATCATTGTCAATCTCCAAAGTTTGATTTTCAATATCTAAATATATGGAATAACTGTTCTTCTTATTATCTCTAACTAAAAAAGTTTTATCAGATATTAAATTCTGGATGTTTCTGACACCTACTAAATAATCAAAATGACCGTAACTAGAATTATCATTCCAACTATTAATTTTTTTATTCATATCGGTTAAAATTTTTGGGTCTTCTTCACTTACACCGGTACTTTCAATAGGACCGAGACTATCCATTGATTTACTTAATTCACACCTGTATTCGAACTTTCTATTAAACAACATAGAATTGAACCACCATTTTTCCATAGAGTTTTTTCCTCTATTTTCAAAAAAAAATAATAGATGAATAGTCATTGGATGAAAAATAAAAGAAATATTCCATTTTTAATATTCTATCTCATGTATTTACTATCAAAAAAGTATATAAATTCGATAATTAGGATTAGTAACTGATAATAATAATAAAGTAAAGAATGAGTCGATATTTAAAATAAATGAGAATAAAATAATCAAAAAATACCACCTCATTGGGGGTAATGTATTTATAAGTCAAATTACTTCATTTAGTGATTATTCATTTGCTTTTTCCTATATTCTATCTTTTATCTTTATACATTTTTTTTCATTTTGTTTTGAAAATAGATGAAAATTTATTTTTTTAGCTTATAGAAAATAACATTCTATAGAAACAACAAAAAATAAAACAACAAAAATAAAAAATTAGGTATGAAGATAACAAGAGAGCGGGGGGGCTAAAAGAAAAAAGAGTTTTTTAAATCTATATATAAGTCATCCGCACCCCCCCTTTTTTTATTTCATTAATTGAATTTCATTTGTTGATTCGAGCTAAGTTCCAAAAAAACGCCAGCCCTTTTTGAAATATCCTGAACAGTTCCTGTAGGTTGAGCGCCTTGTTCAAGGAAATATAGAATAATAGGAATATTTAAATAGGTTTGATTCTTTATTGGATCATAAAAACCCACTTTCCGAAGATCTCTTCCCTCTCTTCGGGATCGAACATCGATTGCAACGATTCGATAAACGGCTCATTGGGATAGATATAGATGAATAATGCACCCCCCCTAGAAACGTATAAGAAGTTTTATCCTCGTACGGCTCGGGAAAATGAAAAATTAGATGTATGTATAAAAATGGAATGTCAAATAGATCCAAAAAATCATCAAATCAATTAAACTATGACTTAAGTGTTTTTTTTTTCTTTCGTATTTTATTTCTGACAAAAACTCCTCATATTTGTAACCCCATAACTCAAATTGGATAATTCTCAAATAACTTAAAAAAAACCATTTCATTTATTGAGTGGTCTCTACCCCCTTTTCTTGCCTCTTGCCCGTTTTTCTTTATAATAGAATCTATTTTGTTTTTTCTAATTCGAATAGAATTCTATTCGAATTAGAATAGAATTATAGAATTAATGAGAAAATTTGAAAATGGTATTTACTTGTTCCATGATCTTTTCGCTTTTCTTTGAATCATTGGGTTTAGACATTACTTCGGGAATCTTCAATCTTTTCAAAAAAATGGCAGCAACATACCATTTTTTTTGAATTTCTCTGAAAGAATCATACAAATAAATAGAGGGTTAATTCCCGCGAATACATTTTGGATCGAAATAGTTTTACTAATTCCAACCATTTTTTTTTAACCTTGCTCCAATTTGATCCTTTCGATTTTTCTATCAAAAATATACTTACGAAGTTGTTCTAACTTATTAATTTTCACTAACCTTAGATACTTGCCCCTGAGAAATGAATAAACTCGAGCTCCACCATGTACTATTTATATCATCAACCCCTTTCCTGTCCCCAAAATAAGAAGTTCTAGTGAAACAGACCAAATGATGTCGAGCCAAGAGCATGTTGATTTCTATATACTAGGAAAATGGCGGATGTAAGAATCCACAGCTAATCTAATCATGTCTTTCAAGTCACACGTTGCTTTTTACCACATCGTTTTAAACGAAGTTTTACCATAACATTCCTTTCTTTAGCTTGGATCCAGTATGTAATTGATTCAATTATGGAATCGTGAATAGTCATTGATTCAATCGATATATAATAATTTATCCTTTTTACTTTACGTCTGTGTTTTTATTCTATATAACGAAAACCATAAAGTAAAGATGTACAAAAATTAAAATTAACTCGATATTGTATTAATAATTTGTAAAGTAGAAAAAAGTGGGGGATAATCTTTATTTTGATATACAATTTGTACTCCAATATGATATACATCAGGAATGCATATACTCTGGGACGGAAGGATTCGAACCTCCGAATAGCGGGACCAAAACCCGTTGCCTTACCACTTGGCCACGCCCCATTTTCGATTTGAAACTAATAAACACTATTATTGATATTGGTTGTTCGTCAATTCCACCAGTTCCTAAATTTCTATAGAAAAAATTGTTGCTAGGATTTTGATATGCGTATGTATCTATATATACATAGCATAAAACTAAATTTATTGATCATTACATAGAATTCAATTAAGATATTGTATAGAAGTAGGATTTCTTGTATTTCAGAATAAAAAGATTTTGAACTAGATAAGTTCAAATCAAAGAAGGATTTTGGCAGGTCTTATCTTATTTAATTCATTTTTTTTAGTTTTATTCATATAATATTAATTTATTTGATTTATTATTGTATTTTTTGATTTATTAATATATATAATAAAAAAATACAATAATAAATCAAATTCTAATTCAAAAAAGCAAAAATAATTTTTATTTTCTTAAAGAACAAAATGTTTGTTATGCTTAATATCTTTAGTTTGGTCTGTATTTGTATTCACTCCGTCCTTTATTCAAGTAGTTTTTTCTCGGCGAAATTGCCCGAAGCCTACGCTTTCTTGAATCCAATTGTAGATATTATGCCAGTAATACCTTTATTCTTTTTTCTCTTAGCTTTTGTTTGGCAAGCTGCTGTAAGTTTTCGATGAGATCTTTAATTTGAGTAATGTCTTAAAAAAATGAATAATTTATTAGAAAACTAAAATGCGAACATTTTAATATTTTAAAAGATCAGATAAGTTTTACAGTGTGAATTCTCGATTCTAATATTGAAATTTTTGGGTATATACGAAAAAAAATACGGATCATATCCTCATCTACGTTTTTCAATCGAAAAATCTGAATTCGATTATTCGATTTGAGCCCATCACCAATATAATACCTAGATTGCAGATATGAAAGAGGAGTTTTTGTAATAGTAATTATTGATAATTGTAATATAAAGGCTTGACTCTTATTACAAACCAAGTCCATTTCCGAAACTCATATACCTAAAAATCAATTCATTTTTGAGAAACTTAGTATTAAAAGAAACAAAATCTTTAATATAAGAGAATCGATTCTCTTTCTTTGTCGTTTTTTTAATTATCTTGGAGATTTTATAATGCTTACTCTAAAACTATTTGTTTACACGGTAGTGATATTCTTCGTTTCTCTTTTCATATTCGGATTCCTATCTAACGATCCAGGGCGTAATCCAGGACGTGAAGAATAAAAAAAAGTATTCTGTGTTTTTATTGCTTGTGCTGGATTTTGAAATATTTTTAGGATTTTATCTATTTTATATCTTTAACTATAACTATTAAATCCAAAATTAAACAAACAAAGAAGTTCCAAAAGTTCAAAAGAAAAAAATACCAAATCATCAACGGAAACGGAAAGAGAGGGATTCGAACCCTCGGTACAAAAATTTGTACAACGGATTAGCAATCCGACGCTTTAGTCCACTCAGCCATCTCTCCCCAATTGAAAAAATAGAATTACTTTGTTTATGTTATATCACATAAACAAGAAGAAGCTTGAAAA